AAATAAACCAAATTTGATACCTGAATATTCGGTTTGATAACCTGCTACTAATTCTTCTTCTGCTTCTGGTAAATCAAAAGGTAATCTCTCACACTCGGCTAGAGAAGAAATTAGAAAAACGATAAACCCTATAGGTTGACGCCACAAATTCCATCCCCAAAAACCATATTTGGACTGCGCTTCAACTATATCAACTGTACTTGAACTGTTAGATAATCATAGTCGATGATAACATCACTGTTCCCGTCGCTATTACAGAACCGTACATGAGATTTTCACCTCATACGGCTCCTCATAGGTCAAAAATAAATCTAAGGACCTTTCAAGATTATTTATCTTGATGTGTTTGTAGAATCGATAGAGAGTCAAACTCTTATCCTAAGGCCTAGAATTAGACCAATGGAATTCTGTCTGCTAGATTTATAATAAAAAGTGCTTCTGAATTCATCTCATCTTTTAAGAATTTTCATTTTTCTTTGTTGATTAATAACTTTAGCCTTGAATAAAAAAAAACCTTTTAGAGGAATATCACATAGATATTTCAACCGATCATTTTCGATTACGAAAAAGAATTAGACGTTGCATTACATAACAAGAATTGTATTTTTCTAAATCAAATAGAAATAGTTATGAATAAACAAAAAAAAGATCTCTTTTTGCAATTCTAGTCTTTCAATTTTATTTCGTTCCTATTCTCCTTTCTCAGAAAAAGGGACATTACCCAAAGTAAAAGATTTCTTCGTTCTTGATAGTTATTTACTTAATCGGTGGATAGGAACATACTCTGGATCGAAATCCCGGGGAATACTTCTTAATCATTTCTACCAACTTAAAGCCCCAATTCAAATTACTTTTCTATAAAGAAATATCCTGGTGGATAATTTACAGAGTCTCCATTACTAATCCTTTGTGTATCTTGGTCTTCCTAACCATCCACTTATTTTTTGGAATCTCTCAGTAGGGTAATCCATCTATGGTAATAGATAGTAAAAACCCCATAAAGTTGATCTTTTAAACCCGCTTCAAGTCATGATGACTAATCAACCAATCTTGGGGTAAAGAGTCTCGACTGCTTATGTTTACTTTCACTTAATTCTTGTACATAGGAAATGAGATTGAATTCCTTTAACAGCAAATTTTGAAGCCGTTTTATTTCACTCATATAACTATCCGGTTTAGTTCATCAACCCCAATGATGAATAAAAAAAACAATAGTAAATATTCAACTCATTTAACTTTCTTTCTAGAAAGAAAACTTGCTAGAAAGAAAAGAAATAGGGGGATTTTTATGTCTCAGCGAATCGCACGTAGAGATATTGATAATATACATAGAGTTAATGGTATTTCATAACTAATTGATTGAGCAGCAGCTCTTAATCCACCTAAAAAGGAATATTTATTATTTGATCCATATCCCGACATAAGAAGTCCAACGGGAGCAAGACTTGAAACGGAGATCCATAAAAAAACACCAATACTAAGATCGACTAGAATAAAGCGATAGCTAAAAGGAATTACTAAATAACTTAGTAAAATGGATATGACTGCGATCGAGGGACCGATACTGAATAAACGAGTATCTCCTCTAGATGGAAGAAGATTCTCTTTGAAAAGTAGTTTTGTACCATCTGCTAGAGCTTGAAGAATTCCCAAAGGCCCGGCGTATTCGGGTCCAATACGTTGTTGTATCCCTGCAGATATTTCTCTTTCTAGCCAAACAATTACTAGTACACCTAGTGTGATTCCTAATACAAGAGTGAAAATAGGCACAAGCATCCATATGATCCCATAGCCTTCTTTTAAGGATTCCAATCTGGAAAAAGAATTGATAGCTTGGATTTCTGTTGTATCAATTATCATTTCAACGATCAACTTCTCCCATAATGATATCTATGCTACCTAGTATCGTCATAATATCAGCCAATTTCATTCTTTTAACTAACTGAGGAAGAATTTGCAAGTTGATAAAACCCGGTGGTCGAATTTTCCATCTCCAAGGAAAAACACTCCAATCTCCTATCAGAAAAATTCCCAATTCTCCTTTTGGTGCTTCGACTCTTACATAAAGTTCTTGCTTGGACAATTCAAAAGTTGGAGAAGGTTTTTTACTAATAAATCGATAGTCAAAATCATTCCACTCAGGGTCTTTTATTCTATCAAAGCGTCGGATTTCTAAATTCTCATAGGGTCCCCCTGGAATTCCTTCCAGAGCCTGTTGGATAATTTTTATGGATTCTGTCATTTCACTGATTCGTACTAAATACCGAGCTAACGAATCCCCTTCTTTTTGCCATTGAATCTCCCAATCAAATTCGTCGTAACACTCATAACGATCAACTTTACGAAGATCCCATTGTATTCCGGAAGCTCGTAGCATTGGCCCTGATAAACCCCAATTTAGTGCTTCTTCTGCACCAATAATGCCCACACCTTCAACTCGTTCTAAAAAAATGGGATTGCGTGTAATAAGCTTTTGATATTCAGCAACTCCGGTTAAAAAATAATCACAAAAATCCAAACATTTATCTATCCAGCCATGAGGTAGATCAGCAGCGACTCCTCCGATACGAAAATAATTATGCATCATGCGCATACCGGTAGCAGCTTCGAATAGGTCATATATCAATTCTCGTTCTCGAAAAATATAGAAGAAAGGGGTTTGTGCCCCAATATCTGCCATAAAAGGGCCAAGCCATAACAAATGGGAAGCGATACGACTCAACTCCAACATAATAGCTCTGATATAGCTAGCCCTTTTAGGTACTTGAATATTCCCTAGCTGTTCGGGTCCATTTACGGTTATTGCTTCTGTGAACATAGTAGCTAAATAATCCCAACGCGTTACATAAGGCAAATATTGTATAATTGTTCGATTTTCCGCAATTTTCTCCATCCCTCTATGTAAATAACCCAATATTGGTTCACAGTCAATAACATCTTCACCATCGAGAGTAACAATCAGTCGAAGAACACCATGCATTGATGGGTGGTGGGGGCCCATATTGACTATCATGAAGTCTTTTCTTGTAGTTGGTGCAATCATAAGTTTTTTCCCGAGTCATTCTTCCATGCATTGCTGAAAGTAAAAAGAAGTTCATCAAAACGTAAACGACTAAGCTCGAATGGTATCACGCTTCAAATTAAGGAGTTTTTATCTCTATCTCTCGAATATCCAACTTATCAATTAATTCAATATAGCGTCCTCTATTTTTTTTTGACAAATAGGCCAGCAGTCGTTGACGTTTTCCCAAAATTTTTCGCAAACCTCTCTGAGATGAAAAGTCTTTTTTGTGCAATTCCAAATGTGAAGTAAGTCTCTTTATCTTAGTGGTGAAACTGAATACTTGAAATTCAACAAACCCTCTGTTTTCTTCGTTTTCTTTTTGAGAAATAACCGAAATGAATGAATTTTTGACCATAAAAAAAATTCTCCTTTCCCTTTTTACAGATATGGATTTTACCGATCAGTAATAATAATGCCATTAATTTGAATGTGGTATATACAATAATCTAATCCGAATTTCTTTATGAACTGCTAATTTTCTGAATTCAAATCAATCAATCCACTTTCAAATTTTAGATAGGAATAGAAAAGGATTGGTACATTTTCGCATCGAAGAATTTAGACCTAAAATGAAGAAGGTTCTGTTGATTCATTTCGAGATCTAATTGAGACATTATCCAATTTCGTATTGGATACTAGAATGAAATGTGAGACAAGACATGTGATCTGTGTATTTGTGTGCTTTCAGATACCCTATATTTTCTATCTATCCTATTTCAGATACCCTATATTATATATAGGGTATAGGATAGATAGAAAAAGTGTATTATCCCCGTGGATAAAGATGTATTCTTAACATACTGAAACGACTGCCATTATTGGTATCAAACCAATAACGATTCATACAAGCTAAATCTTCTAATCGATAATTAGGCCAAAGAAAGTGCTTTAATTTCTTTAATTGGAATTTCTTTTTCTCTCTAGCAAGATGGTTATTGTCATGTGAAACTTGTCTGCTGTTTTTTACGTTCTTTCGGTTCCAAAATACTGGATTTCTATCTACATCATTTCTATTCTTTGAATTCAAAGAAATTTGAATTCTGAATTCTCTACGACGTCTAAACGAGAAAATATTTTCAGGAACAAGTAAACCTAAATGATTTTTGTCTATATTTCTACTGCTTCTTCTGTCATGTCTTAAAAGAGCTTCTTCAAGTCTTAAAAGAGCTTCTTCAAAATGAAAATGATTTTTGTCTCTATTTCTACTTATTCTGTCATGTGATAAAATAGCTTTATCAAAAAGTTTCTTAGAAAGATATCTTTTCTCTTGGTATTTCGTTTGGTCCTTACTCTTATGAACCAACGAAGTACCTATGGTTTGATACATAAGAAATTGTCCATCTTTTGTTCCAGACAGACGAACGGGTTCTATAGTAAATGCTCCTCTTTCCAGGAATTCTGTAAAATTCTCAATCAGCATGATATCCAAACTCATTTCTCTCTTTTGAATCGAGGCTAGAATAATTTTTCTTGGATCTATCAGTCTAAGCAGGAGACAATACATCCTGATATTATTGATCATTCTTTGAGTCAAAGTCTCGCCGAATCTCAATTGAAAAAGAAAATAACGTTTCAGGAATAAATCTAGTTCTGTTTCTACGACGTTTTTTTTTTTTTTCTTTTTCCCTTTTTTCATGTCTGATCTTGCATAATTTTCTTCAATATCTTTTTGTTGTGGGAGAACGGATTCAAGATCTCCTCGGCTTGTGGATTCTTTTTCTTCTTGATTTCGATACTTTTCTATCCAAAAACTTCCTTCATTGATCTTTTCCTTTTCAGTACTACTACTATTATTCAAATTTAAAAGAAGGAATTTTCTTGCTATAAACCAAGGTCTCGTTTTATATGCATTAGAAAGTAACACAAATTCTGGGAAGAACCAAAGTTCCTGATTCGATATGGGATGCTTTAGCATTTTTTCATTCATTCCCATCCAATCAAAAAATCCGTTTGAATTTGGTGGATTGATTTCTGGAATCTTAGCTGGATTCCTAAGATAAAAAAGATCATTTTTATGAATTATTTCATAATTATTAATAAGAACTCTTTTCCTTTGATTCCTATTGGTATCGATCGTGCTCCAGGCCTCAATATCGACTTTTTTTCTAAGATCAAAATGGAGAATTCTCCAATCCAAATATCTTGTATCGACCATTTTTTCCGGAATATGGACCTTTCCTAGATAATTCTTCATAGGGACGTTCACCAGCATATCAAAAAGGGTTTCTTTAGCCGTTTTATAAGAAATCTCTTGGTTCGTATTTCCTTGAAACGGAGATCTATAAAAACAGCATTCCCTTTTATTTTCATAATTAAGAAATTGATATGATAAAAGATCATATCTATAGGATTTTTCGATAGTCAAATTTTCTTTTTGATTAGATAATGAATCTACTTCAAATTGTTTTTCTTTTTTGAAATGAATTAATTGGTCTTGACATTTGCTAAAATTTTCATTTTTAGCTATACGACGCTGATGAACTGTATTTCGCCATTTTTCTGGTATTAATCTAGACCATCTGATCTGAGATACATCGTATTGATAATGTCCTCTTAACCCTCTTAGGCAGGTTTTCCAGTGATTCATTTCATAACTCGAATGACCCATTCCTTGTGTTTCAAAAGGAGCCTTTATTTCGGGCTTAAGAAAAAAAGGGCTTCCTTGATGTTGAAGAACAGATTTATACGAGTTACTAAGTTGATGTGATAATTTGTAAAATACATATGCTTGTGACACGCAGGATAATTCATAAAAAAGATGTGAAATTATATTACTATTTCTAATAGAATCAAATGCCTTTTTGATAGTAGAAATAATTGGATTTTTCTTTTTTTTATTCATTTTTTCTTCTTCATTATTCATTTTTTCTTCTTCATTATTCATTTTTTCTTCTTCATTATTAGAAATGCATTTTTTTTTTGTTGATTCAAGAGAAAGTTCTGTATTCATTCTGGGAATATTCATGATAGATAAAAAGATATCTGTGTATATTCTTTGAATGAAAGATTTGAAAAACAGGGGTAATTTAGCGATTAATTCAGCAGTTCTTCTTTTTAATATTTGCCGTTTTTCGAATCTTTTAGCATTAGAACTTGTTTTGTTAGGACTAAGATTATTAGTTAGTTTTTTTTTCTCTTTTGTGATTCTTTCTACTTGATTTCGAATTGTACTTGTTCTATCAGTGAGATCCTTCATTTTTTTTTCTGTCACTGAATAATTTTTCCAACTCGGAGATGTAATTTGATTAAATGATTCGTGAATTATCTGATTGCTGATTATGGAATCTTTTTCTTCTTTAATTTCACTCGATTCATATACTTCTACTTCTTTTAACCGCCGAATTGGATTTCCTTTTGAAGCTTGTTGAAATAATTTTGTTTTTCCTTTGAAAACTAGTCGAGCTTGAAAATAGTGCTTCTGTAATTTTCGAATTTTTTTTTCGAGTTCCTTTAAAACGGGTTTAAAAAAGGAAGGTTGTTTTCGGGGCGAACCAAAAGGACGTCGAGCTTCCCTTCCCCAAACTGTTAAAAAACTAAAATCCTCTTGTTCGTTGTTGTTTTGCATTAGATCTTTCTCAGAGGATCCTAGGTTCGATTTGTGCCAAGGTTTCAAACGGAAAGGAAATAAGATTTTTATCTGAATACCGTCCAAGAACCAATCTTTCGGAAATTCTGTTTCGGATAATGGAACACCGGTATAAGTACATTTAATATGTATCTCTTGTTTCAATTCCTGGAAATCCTCAGCCCATTCTGGACGTTGCAATAGCAACATACGTCCAAGATTTTTCGCAATTATGAATGAAGGGAATAGAATATATTTTCTAGAAAAAGAGTGAATTAATAACAGAAAACATCTTATTGGTTGCCCACATGGAAGGTTATCCCAGGCCTCTGCTATCTCTATTCGCGCTTCCTCCCTTCTTATCTTAGCCTCTTCTTTTTGTTCTATTTTTGTTTGCAGGTCTGTATCCTCGACAATTTTGAATGCTTCCCCTTTCCGCACCCAATTTCTAAAAATTCGGTTAATCACCCCGGAGATATCATCAAAATCAAAAAAAGGGAATTTTCGGATTTTGTCCAAAAAAAGAGGGGAATGTGCATGTGGTTGATAGAATAGCCAAATACCCATTTTACGCCGTTGAAACCGCATAGAACCTTTGATTATACTTCGCCGAAAGTCTGATTGTTGTGAATAACGCGTCAAAGCCACTTCCTCTGGGTCACTGGCCTCATTAGGATTCACAATAGTAGGATCAAGATCCTGCTCGTTAGCAGTAAAAATGACTACACGTTTGGCTTTTCTTGTACGAATTTCATGATCGTCTGGTGCCTCTTCCAGATAGTCGTCTGATTCTTGTTCTATCTCGGTGATTAATTTGTATGACCATCGAGGGACTTTTTTACTCATTTCTTCTGATTCTCTGCTAATTTCA